TTCGGTTATTGTACGATAAAAAACGAACTTAACCTTAACTCAAGTTACTCCGATAGAATATGAAAACGACCTCCCCCCCCCCTTTCGAGCTCTGATTTTCTGTAAGCTCGGGCCGTAATTGGAAAGAATTTATTTCATTCAAATTGCATACTGAATTTTTCATAATTTGTGATCGATGTGTTTTAATCTCAGGAAAGAATATTTTCCTAAACGAGACATCAAAGAAAGATCTACCCCGCCCTCTTTTCTTAGAGAGGGAATGCACCATTTTTCTTCCTATTTGAAAAGGGGCTTTATCGCCGAAAGAGCAAACTAAAAAAAACTAGTGAATTTTGAATTTCTAGAAATCTTCGAGATTTTAGACCGGGACCCCTTTTTCTCACACCTCTTTATCTGGCAAGAAAAGAAGATAGAAGATCCTAAAAACCTTAGTTTCGAACTTAACTCCTTCTTTTTTCATTTCAGTTTTACTGTTTGTGACTAATGGAAGACGGGTGAGATGATACCTTATCCGATGAGTAAGGAAGATCATAGAAAAAAATGAAAAAATCAACGGGATTCTGGATTGGATCAGGAATCAAAAATTGGATTTGTTATGGATAAAGGATCCTCTTATGTTATATTATACTATGAAATTCTCGACGATGAATCCATTCGAGAAAGCATATATGGGTATTCATGATACGGATCCTATTCAATTTGATATCAAATATCATGGGGATGCAATTCATCTCATTGAATTTACCGGAGACGATTTCTCATCTCTATGGGATTAGATCCCGAGTTATTGTAAAAAAAAACGATGAGATTATGGAAGTAAATATTCTCGCATTTATTGCTACTGCACTTTTCATTCTAGTTCCTACTGCCTTTTTACTTATCATATATGTAAAAACAGTCAGTCAAAATGATTAATTTCAATGAAGCGTGACTTTTTAGTTCTTATCTATGATTGAAGAAATGAAAGGGATTCAAATCCCACGTATTAGTATTAAATGAAAAAAGGGGGCTAAAGTTAGCAGTATAGAAGATCCGATAGTATAGTGTGGTAGAAAGAGCTCTATGAGCCTTTCTACCACACTATCAATTAGTCTAGAAAGTTGTACTTTCTAAAGATCTAGAATAAGAACATGGGAATTCTTGAAATATTTTTATTTTATTTATTAATAGGTTATTTGATTATTATTATTCCTAGATTCCATTACTCGATTCCAGTAGAATTTGGAAATGGAAGTGTTTTTCTTTAGAAACGGTTTGTAGAATTATATATGAAATAATTGATAAAGTTTCATTACTCAACTCCACTCAATGAGTCGTACCTCTAGAGTCCACTTCTTCCCCAAACTACAAGTGAAAGAGAAAATGTAAATACTACCATTAAAGCAGCCCAAGCAAGACTTACTATATCCATGTGAATGATGTCCCCCATCTCTATGACTATCAAGGAATTTTTCCATTATTGATCACTACTCTAATAATAGTAGAATCCATGGCGCAGAGTCAAAAAGGGACTCTGCGCCAAACGCTATTAAGAAATCAATTCAATAACTCGACCCACAAGAAGCGGCTATCAAATTTATGGTAGAATCGATAAGCGTTAAACATAAGTAAGAGACCAAGTTACTCCCTTGGTATTCTCAAGTATTGTCAAGTGAATGTTATTAACGGAATATGTAGGAATAGTAAGATCCACTATTTCTTTTATTGACCCCAGAAACATGGACAATCAAGATGGAGCACTACCTATTACATATCTCTACCTACCCCTTTGATCTCATACTTAAAGTCTCCCAACTGTCTCTGTGAGACAGTCGGGTCTATTCTATTACATTCTTGATTGGGGGTTACTGAAAAGAAATACGTTGTTTTTTTTTTTCTGAGTCTATCTGAGTCTATCAAAGGCAATTCTCTATCCAATCTTGGATTGTATGTCTGAGCATTCAGAGACTCTCGTAAGTCTGTATCCAAAGTATCTTCCACCCTTTCCAGAACTAATAATAGGATTCCACACCCGACTATCCAATCTAACCTAAAACTGAGTCAGTAGACATAGTGTAAGGGAATCCTTAAGTCTTGATAGCTGAACCTTCCTATACTAGAATCCTTAGCCTAGACACAAGGGTTGAGATAGAATAGAGTCTACAGATTTTAAGAATAAAGTGAGTGCCAGCCGTTTTCGTTTTATCTTATTCCGCTTCTGCTGGGGCAAAAATGTGTTGAGTTTTCTCATATCAGCAGAAAAAAAAGGATTTCGTTTTTTGGTTGTTGTTGTTGATCAGGCGACACCCAGATTTGAACTGGGGAAAAAGGATTTGCAGTCCCCCGCCTTACCCCTCGGCCATGTCGCCAAAATGATAGAACATAGCTAGATTTCCCCCCTCTTTTTGGGCTCGTCTTTAAATCTCCTTTTTTTATGTTTATGGGATTTTCATCTTGAATCCCGCTTTCCTTATTCCTTTACTAAAAAAGAAAAAAGGAATCCTTCCTCCTTTCTTTGTATCGAGTTGGCTCCCTTCGATTGATTCTAGCGTATCTCAAATCTCAAAACATTAAGAACTAACCCCCCTTTTTTTATACTGAAAGAGAAAATGTGGATTTTACATTACAGAAAAAAGGTAGGGCGAGGTTGGAACCATTAACTATTGACTTGAATTTAGGAAAGGTTTTTGGATCTCAAATTGCGTTTAATCTAATATAAGTTGATACACAACTAATCCGTATCCATTCTTTATCAAGAATCAATCGCTTTCAATTCACTTTCCATTATAACAAGAATTCTTTATCTCTGTAAACCCCAGAACAGAAATTGTGACACAGATATCCTAATCAGGTATCGTAGCTATATATGCCTCTAAAGGGAATTCGGGGAATTCTTCTGATTCATGGAATCGTAGAATAGAAATTATCCGATAGCACGGTCTGGCCTGTGTTACCCCAAGTATAACTGGGATAGTAGCAGATAATTAAATAGCGATAGCTGCGTGTGTTTCTTAGGTGCAACCCCCCTTCCCTATTTCAACCGGAGTCCATGAATTCTACTAACAAATAACAAATGGGTAAAACTATCTTTCTTCTCTGCGAATCCTTTTTTGAACATTTGAACAATGGAATCGGTGAAAACGTGGAGAAAAAGTGAAGTGCTAAAAAACTATATTCTATTCTGTTCCTGATTATTCTGTCTTTCTCTCATTCATAGAGAACCGATCCTGAATTATTTCTTTTTCTGGTACCAACAAAGGGTCGTAATTCGGGTCATAATATCCTAAATTGGATGTCTTTTGATATTCTATAACAAGACATCACAAGTCTCATCGACAGAATTCTGTTTCTAGGACTGTTTTCGAAATTAGTATCTGTTGAAAATTCGAATTTGAGTATAAAATTTTCTCGTTTGACCTCTCCCCACACGTATTTTCTCCATTACTAGTTTCTAGATTCCATATATGATATGGAGTTGGATCAAATTTCATGCGATTTAGTAAATAAAATATACATTCCATCATTGCTAACTCAACCCGGAGGGTTCGAGGAAGAATGAGCCAATATGGGATTTTTTTGAAAAAGGAGAAACTAAAGATGCTACACGATGAAAATGAGGGAATGTCTACAATACCTGGGTTTAGTCAGATACAATTTGAGGGATTTTGTAGGTTCATTGATCAGGGCTTGATGGAAGAACTTTCTAAGTTCCCAAAAATAGAAGATCCCGATCAAGAAACTGAATTTCAATTCTTTGTAGAAACATATCAATTGGTAGAACCTTTGATAAAAGAAAGAGACGCTGTGTATGAATCACTCACATATTCTTCTGAATTATACGTCCCTGCGGGATTAATTTGGAAAACCGGTAGGAATAGTCAAGAGCAAACCATATTGATTGGAAACATTCCTATTATGAATTCCCTGGGCACCTTTATAGTCAATGGAATATACAGAATTGTGATCAATCAAATATTGCAAAGCCCCGGTATTTATTACCGTTCAGAGTTGGACCCTAAGGGAATTTCTATCTATACCGGCACCATAATATCGGATTGGGGAGGAAGATCAGAATTAGAGATTGATAGAAAAGCAAGGATATGGGCTCGTGTGAGTAGGAAACAAAAAATATCCATTCTAGTTCCATCATCAGCTATGGGTTTGAATCTAAAAGAAATTCTAGATAATGTTTGCTACCCTGAAATTTTCTTGTCTTTCCCGAATGATAAGGAGAAAAAAACGATCGGGTCAAAAGAAAATGCCATTTTGGAATTTTATCAACAATTTGCTTGTGTAGGTGGTGATCCGGTAGTTTCTGAGTCCGAGTCCTTATGTAAGGAATTACAAAAGAAATTTTTTCAACAAAGATGTGAGTTAGGAAAGATTGGTCGACGAAATATGAATCAGAGACTGAATCTTGATATACCTCAGAATAATACATTTTTGTTACCGCGAGATGTATTGGCAGCTGCGGATCATTTGATCGGAATGAAATTTGGAATGGGTACACTTGACGATATGAATCACTTAAAAAATAAACGTATTCGTTCTGTAGCGGATCTCTTACAAGATCAATTCGGATTGGCTCTGGTTCGTTTAGAACATGCGGTTCGAGGAACTCTCTGTGGAGCAATTAGGCATAAATTTAGCCCGACTCCTCGTAATTTGGTAACTTCAACTTCATTAACAACCACTTATGAATCGTTTTTCGGCCTCCATCCCTTATCTCATGTTTTGGATCGAACTAATCCATTGACACAAATCGTTCATGGGCGAAAATTAAGTTATTTGGGTCCTGGAGGATTGACAGGGCGAACGGCAAGTTTTCGTATACGAGATATCCACCCTAGTTACTATGGACGGATTTGCCCAATTGACACGTCTGAAGGAATCAATGTTGGACTTATTGGATCCTTAGCGATTCATGCTAGGATTGGCCACGGGGGGTCTCTAGAAAGCCCATTTTTTGAAATTTCTGAAAGACCCAAAGAGGCGCGGGTAGTTTATTTATCATCAAGTAGAGATGAATACTCTATGGTATCCACAGGAACTTCTTTGGCGTTGAATCCGGGCATTCAGGAAGAACAAGTTGTTCCAGCTCGATACCGTCAAGAATACCTGACTATCGCATGGGAACAGATTCATCTTCGAAGCATTTTTCCCTTCCAATATTTTTCGATTGGAGCTTCCCTCATTCCTTTTATCGAGCACAATGATGCGAATCGGGCTTTAATGAGTTCAAATATGCAACGTCAAGCAGTTCCGCTTTCGCGGTCCGAGAAGTGCATTGTTGGAACTGGGTTGGAACGCCAAGTGGCTCTCGATTCGGGGGTTTCTGCGATAGCCGAACACGAGGGAAAGATCCTTTATACCGATAGCGATAAGATCATTTTCTCAAGTCATGGGGACACTCGAAACATTCCATTGCTTATGTATCAACGTTCTAATAAAAATACTTGTATGCATCAAAAATCCCAGGTTCAGCGGGGGAACTGCATTAAAAAGGGGCAAATTTTAGCGGATGGTGTTGCTACAGTTGGTGGCGAACTCGCTTTGGGAAAAAACATATTAGTAGCCTATATGCCATGGGAAGGCTACAATTTTGAAGACGCGGTACTCATTAGTGAACGTCTGGTATATGGAGAGATTTACACTTCTTTTCACATACGGAAATATGAAATTCAGACTCATGTGACAAGCCAAGGTCCTGAAAGAATCACTAATGAAATACCACATTTAGAAGCGCATTTACTCCGCCATTTAGACAGAAATGGAATTGTGATGCTCGGATCGTGGGTAGAAACGGGCGATATTTTAATAGGTAAATTAACGCCTCAGATGATGCAAGAATCTTCGTGTGCCCCGGAAGATAGATTATTACGAGCCATACTTGGCATTCAGGTATCCACTGCAAAGGAAACTTGTCTAAAACTACCTATAGGTGGCAGAGGTCGAGTTATTGATGTGAGATGGATCCAGAAAAAGGGGGATTCCAGTTATCGTCCAGAAATGATTCGTGTATATATTTCACAAAAACGTGAAATCAAAGTCGGGGATAAAGTCGCTGGAAGACATGGGAATAAGGGTATCATTTCAAAAATTTTGCCTAGACAAGATATGCCTTATTTGCAAGATGGAACACCGGTTGATATGGTCTTCAACCCATTAGGAGTCCCGTCACGAATGAATGTAGGACAGATATTTGAATGCTCGCTCGGGTTAGCAGGAGATCTGCTAGACAGGCATTATCGAATAGCGCCCTTTGATGAGAGATATGAGCAAGGGGCTTCGAGAAAACTAGTGTTTTCGGAATTATACGAAGCCAGTAAGCAGACAGCGAATCCATGGGTATTTGAACCCGAGTATCCGGGAAAAAGCAGACTATTTGATGGAAGAACGGGAGATCCTTTTGAGCAACCTGTTATCATAGGAAAGCCCTATATCCTGAAATTAATTCATCAAGTTGATGATAAAATCCATGGGCGTTCCAGTGGGCATTATGCGCTTGTTACACAACAACCGCTTAGAGGAAGGGCCAAGCAAGGCGGACAGCGGGTAGGCGAAATGGAAGTTTGGGCCCTAGAGGGATTTGGCGTTGCTCATATTTTACAAGAGATGCTTACTTATAAATCTGATCATATTAGAGCTCGGCAGGAAGTCCTTGGAACTACAATCATTGGAGGAGCATTACCGAAACCTGAGGATGCTCCAGAATCCTTTCGATTGCTCGTTCGAGAACTACGATCTTTGGCTCTGGAATTGAATCATTTCCTTGTATCTGAGAAGAATTTCCAGATTAATAGGAAGGAAGCTTGATCGAAATAAAAATGAATTAGAAATTTTATTCTATGATCGACCGATATAAACATCAACAACTTCGAATTGGATCAGTTTCCCCGGAACAAATAAGTGCTTGGGCCAAGAAAACCCTACCTAATGGAGAGATAGTTGGAGAGGTAACAAAACCCTCTACTTTTCATTACAAAACCACTAAACCGGAAAAAGATGGCTTGTTTTGTGAAAGAATTTTTGGGCCTATAAAGAGTGGAATTTGTGCTTGTGGAAATTATCGAGTCATCGGCGATGAAAAAGAAGACCCAAAATTTTGTGACCAATGCGGAGTCCAATTTGTAGATTCTCGGATACGAAGATCTCAAATGGGCTACATCAAGCTGGCATGCCCGGTAACTCATGTATGGTATTTGAAACGTCTTCCTAGTTATATCGCGAATCTTTTAGATAAACCTCTTAAAAAATTAGAAGGCCTAGTATACTGCGATGTGTGATTTGATCAAAATTCTGATTTTACAGATTGGGAATGAAAAACTGTCATCCCATTCAATCCGATTGGGATGCCCTGATTCTGACATGTCTCTTGGGAGGAGTACCATGAAGCTCAGAGTTATTATGGGTGTATTTAATACTCCCAAATAAAAGGGAATTGATCTATGGTCGATTCCGTAACCGATACCTAGGAATTGCTGGTTGTACCTCGTGAAAAAGACTTCTTTCGTGGAATTCACCATTCCATTTCTGTTAGAATCTGTTCAAGTAAGCAACGATGACATGGTTACAGGGATCTATTCATCGCATATAGGCCTTAAGGACATCATGTCATAACCGTCGAGGTGAAGTAGGGACCTAAAAGATCGAATCGAACGATACATAGACAAGTAAATCCCTTATGAGTTCCAAGGAATTCTTTTTCTTTGATTTGAGGGGGATTCATCATTGGAAGGGAAGTAGACTACTCAAGAATTTCACATTTCATTTAGGCCCTAGTTGAATAAGGAATTCAAAAAATAGAAATCAAAGATCTAAATAAAAGGAAGAATGAATCAATGAAATGTTGGTTGGTCCTGACTGGGAACTTGAGTAAGGGGTAGACCCTTGTTTGGTTGGGGGTTTTCGAGAACATAATTTGAGAACAAGAACACCCTTCTTTATTTGGTGTAACTACTTGAGCCGGATGAGAGGAAACCTTCACGTCCGATTTTGAAGGGGGGAAATCCTATAGGAACCTATCCCAATTTTTCTTTTGCTAGGGTCGTAGCTAAAAAACCTACTTTCTTACGATTACGAGGCTCATTCGAAAATGAAATTCAATCTCGGAAATACAGCATCCCACTTTTTTTTACTACTCAAGGCTTCAATACCTTTCGAAATCGAGAAATCTCTACTGGAGCTAGTGTTATCAGAGAACAATTAGCCGATCCGGATTTACGACTTATTATAGATTATTCATTGGTAGAATGGAAAGATCTAGGGGAAAAAGGAACCACCGGTAATGAATGGGAAGATCGAAAAATTAGAAGAAGAAAGGATTTTTTGGTTAGACGCATGCAATTAGCTAAGCATTTTCTTCAAACAAATGTAGAACCAGAACGGATGGTTTTGTGCCTATTACCAGTGCTCCCTCCCGAATTGAGACCGATCATTCAGATAGATGGGGGGAAACTCATGAGTTCGGATATTAATGAACTCTATAGAAGAGTTATCTATCGGAACATTACTCTTACCAATCTATTAAAAAGATCTACGCCAGGGGACTCAATAATGTGTCAGGAGAAATTAGTGCAGGAAGCTGTGGATACACTTCTTGATAATGGGCTCCGCGGACAGCCAATGAAGGACGGTCATAATAAAGTTTACAAGTCGTTTTCGGATATAATTGAAGGTAAAGAGGGAAGATTTCGCGAGACGTTGCTTGGGAAACGGGTCGATTATTCGGGCCGTTCCGTCATTGTTGTGGGCCCTTCGCTTTCATTACATAGATGTGGATTGCCTCGCGAAATAGCAATAGAGCTTTTCCAGACATTTGTAATTCGTGGTCTACTCAGACACCACGTTGCTTCCAACCTAGGAGTTGCGAAAAGTCAAATTCGGGAAAAAGAACCAATTGTATGGGAAATACTTCAAGAAGTTATGCAGGGGCACCCTGTATTGCTGAATAGAGCACCCACTTTGCATAGATTAGGCATCCAGGCATTCCAACCTATTTTAGTGGAAGGGCGTGCTATTTGTTTACATCCATTAGTTCGTAAGGGATTCAATGCAGACTTTGATGGGGATCAAATGGCTGTTCATGTCCCTTTATCATTGGAGGCTCAAGCAGAGGCACGTTTACTTATGTTTTCTCATATGAATCTCTTGTCTCCAGCTATCGGAGATCCCATTTCCATACCAACTCAAGATATGCTTATGGGACTCTATGTATTAACGATCGGGAATCGTCGAGGTATTTGTGCAAATAGGTATAATCCATGGAATCGCATAAACTATCAAAACGATAAAATAGACGAGAATAACTATAAGTATATAAAAGAAAAAGAGCCCTATTTTTTTGGTTCCTATGATGCACTTGGGGCTTATCGGCAGAAACGAATCAAATTAGAGAGTCCTTTGTGGCTCCGGTGGCGACTCGATCAACGTATTATTGCATCAAAAGAAGTTCCCATCGAAGTGCAATATGAATCTTTGGGTACCTATCATGAGATTTTTGGTCACTATCTAATAGTAAGAAGTATAAAAAAAGAAATCCCTTGTATTTACATTCGGACCACTGTTGGCCATATTTCTTTTTATCGAGAAATCGAAGAAGCCATACAAGGATTTTGCCGGGCCTGCTCATAGGGGACCTAAGCTAAGTAATTCTATGATACCCGTGGGAATTCGGGTCTCTCCGAGTCAACTAGGATTCTAATTCCTGAATTTCTACGCAACTCAAGATCGAGGAAAGGAAGTCTTCAAATCACTGACTCAAACCTATTGTATTGTTGGTCGAATCCTACATTAGCGGAATATGGAGGTACTTATGGTAGAAAGAGCCGATCTAGTTTTTCACAATAAAGCGATAGATGGAACTGCGATAAAACGACTTATTAGCAGATTCATAGATCACTTTGGAATGGCATACACATCACACATCCTGGATCAAGTAAAGACTTTGGGTTTCCAGCAAGCCACTGCTACATCCATTTCATTAGGAATTGATGATCTTTTAACAATACCTTCGAAAGGATGGCTAGTCCAAGACGCTGAACAACAAAGTTTGATTTTGGAAAAACACCATCAGTATGGGAATGTACACGCGGTAGAAAAATTACGTCAATCCATTGAGATATGGTATGCTACAAGTGAGTATTTGCGACAAGAAATGAATCCGAATTTTCGGATGACTGATCCTTTGAATCCGGTCCATATAATGTCCTTTTCGGGAGCTAGGGGAAATGCATCTCAGGTACACCAATTAGTAGGTATGCGAGGATTAATGTCAGATCCCCAAGGACAAATGATTGATTTACCCATTCAAAGCAATTTACGCGAAGGACTCTCTTTAACGGAATATATAATTTCCTGCTACGGAGCCCGCAAGGGAGTTGTGGATACTGCTATACGAACCTCAGATGCTGGATACCTCACGCGCAGACTTGTTGAAGTAGTTCAACACATTATTGTACGTAGAACAGATTGTGGCACCATCCGGGGTATTTCTGTGAATCCTCGAGAGGGGATGATGACAGAAAGACTTTTGATCCAAACATTAATGGGTCGTGTATTAGCGGACAATATCTATATGGGTTCGCGATGCATCGCCATTCGAAATCAAGATATTGGGATGGGACTTGTCAAACGACTCATAACCTTTCGAGCACAACCAATATCGATTCGAACCCCCTTCACTTGCAGGAGTACATCTTGGATCTGCCGATTATGCTATGGTCGAAGTCCCACTCATGGCGACCTGGTCGAATTGGGAGAAGCCGTAGGTATTATTGCGGGTCAATCTATTGGGGAACCAGGGACTCAACTAACATTAAGAACTTTTCATACCGGTGGAGTGTTCACAGGTGGTACTGCCGAACATATACGAGCCCCCTCTAATGGAAAAATAAAATTCAACGAGGATTTCGTTCATCCCATACGTACACGTCATGGACATCCTGCTTTTCTATGTTATCTAGACCTGGCTGTCACTATTGAGAGTCAGGATATTACGCATAATGTGAATATTCCACCAAAAAGTTTTCTTTTAGTTCAAAATGATCAATATGTAGAATCAGAACAAGTGATTGCGGAAATGCGCGCGGTAACATCCACCTTGAATTTGAAAGAGAAGGTTCGAAAACATATTTATTCTGACTTAGAGGGAGAAATGCACTGGAGTAAGGATGTCTATCATGCACCTGAATCCACATATGGGAATGTTCATCTCTTACCAAAAACAAGTCATTTATGGATATTATCAGGGGGTCTGCGCAAATCCGGTAGAGTCCCTTTGTCACTCCACAAGAATCAAGATCAAATGAATGTCCGTTCTCTTTCTGCTGAACGAAGATATACGTCTAGCTTCTCATTGACTAATGATCAAGTGAAATATAATTTGTTTAGTGCGGGGCCTTCCGGTAAAAGTGTACAAAGGGTTCTTGATTATTCAGGACCTGATCAAACCCTATGCAATGGTCATTCTAATTTCATCTATCCTGCCATTCTCCACGAAAATTCTGATTTATTGGCAAAGAGGCGAAGAAATAGATGCATCATCCCATTCCAATCTAATCAAGAACGAGAGAGAGAACTAATACCTCGTTCAGGTATCTCGATGGAAATACCCATAAATGGTATTTTCCGTAGAAAGAGTATTCTTGCTTATTTTGATGATCCCCAATACAGAAGAAACAGTTTGGGAAGTACTCAAAATGGGACTGGGACTAGAGAGATGCATTCCATCGTCAAAAAAGAGGATTTGATTGAGTCTCCAAGAGCCAAAAAATTTAGGCAAAAATACCAAAAGAAAGAAGTTTTCATTCCCAAGGAAGTACATAGATTACCCGAATCCTCTTCCATAATGGTGCGGAACAATAGTATTGTTGGAGTCGATACCCGAATTACTTTCAATATAAGAAGCCAGGTAGGCGGATTGGTTCGAGTCGAGAAAAAAAAGGGGGAGATTGAACTGAAAATCTTTTCTGGAGAGATCCATTTTCCTGGAGAGACAGATAAGATATCTGGGCATAGTGGCATCTTGATACTACCAGTCACGGGAAAAAAAAAGGCTAAAAAAAAATGGAAAAAAGGGATCTATGTCCAACAGATCACACCTATCAAGAAAAAGTCTTTTGTATTGGTTCGACCCGTAGGCCCAGATGAAAGAGAAGACGAGATTTATTTAGCAACGCTTTTCCCCCACGATCTCTTGCAGGAAAGGGAGAGTTTGCAACTTAGAGTTGTCAAGTATCTCCTTTATGAAAATGACAAAACAATTCGAGGAATTTCTCACACAAGTATTCAATCAGTTCGAATTTGTTTAGTTTTGAATTGGGCTCAAGACAAAAAGGGTTCGTCTAGAGAGGAGGTTCAGGCTTCCTTTGTTGAAGTAAGAGTCAATGATCTGATTCGAAATTTCCTACGAATGGACTTAGTGAAGTCTACATATAACAGAAAAAGGAATGATCCGGCAGGGACGGGATTGATCCTCGATAATGGAGTAGCTTGTATGAATCTCAAACCTTTTTCTTCCAAGGGAAGGATTCAACAATCACTTACCCAACATCAAGGAACTAGTTGTACGTTGTTGAGTCGAAATAAGGAATACCAGTCTTTGATCATTTTGTCATCATCTAATTGTTTTCGAATGGGGCCATTCAACGGTTTGAAATCTAACAACAATGTGAGAAAAGAATCAATGAAAAGTCAAAGGAAAAGGGATCTCCGAATTCCAATTAGGAATTCGTCGGGTCCTTTAGGGATTGTGCCTAAAATTGCGCATTTTTCTCCATCTTACCAATTAATAACTCAGAATCAGATCGTAGTAAATAAATATTTGCTCCTTGAGAATTTGAACCAGACTTTCCAAGTACTTAACTATTATTTAATGGATGAAAGTGGGAAACTTTCGAATCCCAATCCATGCAGTAACATGATTTTGAATCCATTCAATTTGAATTGGGATTCACTCCAGCCCGACTATTGTGAAGAGACATCCAGAATCATTCGCCTTGGGCAGTTGATTTGTGAAAATGTATGTATATCCAAATATGGACCGCGCCTCAAATCTGGGCAGGTTATAATTGTTCATGTTGACTCTTTAGTAATAAGATCCGCTAAGCCCTATTTGGCTACTCCAGGAGCCACCGTTCATGGCCATTATGGGGCAATCCTTTACGAAGGAGATACCGTAGTTACATTTATCTATGAAAAATCGAGATCGAGTGATATAACGCAAGGTCTTCCAAAAGTAGAACAAGTGTTAGAAGTGCGTTCGATTGATTCAATCTCAATGAACCTAGAAGAGAGGGTGGAAGGTTGGAACGAATGTCTAACAAGAATTCTTGGAATTCCTTGGGGATTCTTGATTGGCGCTGAGTTAACCATAGCACAAAGCCGTATCTCTTTGGTTAATAAGATTCAAAAGGTTTATCGATCCCAGGGGGTGCAAATCCATAATAGGCATATAGAAATTATTGTGCGTCAAATAACATCAAAAGTGTTGGTTTCAGAAGATGGAATGTCTAATGTTTTTTCACCGGGAGAACTCATAGGATTGTTGCGGGCGGAACGAACAGCGCGCGCTTTGGACGAAGCGATCTGTTATCGAGTTGTCCTATTGGGAATAACGAGGGCGTCTCTGAATACTCAAAGTTTCATATCCGAGGCAAGTTTTCAAGAGACTGCTCGGGTTTTAGCAAAAGCCGCTCTACGAGGTCGTATCGATTGGTTGAAAGGCCTGAAAGAGAACGTTGTTCTGGGAGGTATGATACCTGTTGGTACCGGATTCAAAGGATTTGTGTACCGTTCAAGGCAACGCAGCAACATTCCTTTGGAAATGAAAAATAAAAATCTATTCGGGGGGGAAATAAGAGATATTTTATTCCAACACAGAGAATTATTTGATTCTTGCATCCCAAAGAAAGTCCATGATCCATCCTAATTTGCGGGATTTCATGATTTCTAAGAGCAAATTCATCCTTTTAACTTTACGTTCACTATCTAGTCCGGTTATTCGATTTGGTAAAAAAGATAATAACGAATAGAAAGGAATTAATGGCTTGGCCCGTGTATCAACGGTCAATCTCCGGTAGAAGGTTCCGTCGGAACAATTCTTTATTTAGGGCACCTTGTCTCTAAAAAAAAAAAGAGGAAATAAATGACAAGAAGATATTGGAACATCAATTTGGAAGAGATGATGGAAGCAGGAGTTCATTTTGGGCATAAGACTAAGAAATGGAATCCTAGCATGGCACCTTACATCTCTGCAGAGCGTAGAGGGATGCATATTACAAATCTTACTCGAACTGCTCGTTTTTTATCAGAAGCTTGTAATTTAGTTTTTGATGCAGCGAGTACGGGAAAACAATTCTTAATAGTTGGTACCAAAAAAAGAGCAGTTAATTCAGTCGCATCGGCTGCAACAAGGGCTCGGTGTCATTATGTTAATAAAAAATGGCTCGGTGGGATGTCAACGAATTGGTCCACTACAGAAAGGAGACTTCACAGATTCCGCAATTTGAGAGCGGCACAAAAGACGGGAAGACTCAACCGTCTTCCGAAAAGGGATGCAGCAATCTTGAAGAGACAATTATATCACTTGCAAACCTATCTGGGTGGGATCAAATATATGACGGAATTGCCTGATATTGTAATCGTCGTTGATCAGCAAGACGGCTATAAGGCTCTTCGCGAATGTGTCATTTTAGGAATTCCAACGATTTGTTTAATCGATACAAATTGTGACCCGGATCTTGCAGATCTTCCGATTCCAAGCAATGATGACTCTATAGGTTCAATTCGATTCATTCTTAACAAATTAGTCTCGGCAATTTGTGAGGGCCGTTCTAGCACTATAACAAATCCTAGCTCTATAACAAATCGTTGATTAATAATAAGAGAAGTCAATGACTTCGGGAAATGTATGGGTTTATGGAATTGGTTCCTTTTCCTGAATCTAAAAAAAAAAACGAGAGAAAAATCAATGGGGATTTTCGAGGATTCCTTGGTATCTGAAATACACGCTTCAAGTGGGCGAGTCGAGAAAGAGATAATGGAATCAAAATAATTCCTTTTTTAGTTCTACTTCTGTCAGAGGGCAATATGAATGTTCTACCATGTTCCATCAACACCCTAAAAGGGTTATACGATCTATCCGGTGTGGAAGTAGGCCAGCATTTCTATTGGCAAATAGGTGGTTTCCAAGTCCATGCCCAAGTGCTTATTACTTCTTGGGTCGTAATTTCTATCTTAGTAGGTTCAACCACTATAGCTGTTCGAAATCCACAAACCATTCCGACTGACGGTCAAAATTTCTTCGAATATGTCCTTGAATTCATTCGAGACTTGAGCAAAACTCAGATTGGAGAAGAATATGGTCCTTGGGTTCCTTTTATTGGAACTATGTTCCTATTTATTTTTGTTTCTAACTGGTCAGGGGCTCTTTTACCTCGGAAAATAATAGAGCTACCCCAGGGAGAGTTAGCCGCACCCACGAATGATATAAATACTACTGTTGCTTTAGCTTTACCCACATCTGTGGCCTATTTCTATGCGGGTCTTACCAAAAAAGGCTTGGGTTATTTCGGTAAATACATTCAACCAACGCCAATCCTCTTACCAATTAACATCCTAGAAGATTTCACAAAACCCCTATCACTTAGTTTTCGACTTTTCGGGAATATATTGGCTGATGAATTAGTAGTTCTTGTTCTTGTTTCTTTAGTACCTTCAGTGGTTCCTATACCTGTCATGTTCCTTGGATTATTTACAAGTGGTATTCAAGCTCTTATTTTTGCAACTTTAGCTGCGGCTTATATAGGCGAGTCCATGGAGGGTCATCATTGACTCGCTTTGAAAAGAGCTTTAGCCTTTGTTTCGCTTATCCCTATGTAATATGTATGTGCGGCTCGAGATAAGCTATTGCGAGATAAGCTAGTGGGGGATAGAAATACGTTATATATGATCTAGAGTAGTAGCAAAAAAGATTCCGATATGCTTTTGAAAAAACAAAAAGGAAAATAAAAGATCTTTTTCCCCCAGGTTCTGGCCCATTTATGCCATACTCCCAATGAATCTTCTATTTCTATTTGTTCAGTGAATTACAACATTATGATTTCTAAAAAAAGGGGGTTTAGGGTAGTTATATAGATAATATTTTGAATGGCTAGAAGACAGCTCTTGTGGAGGTTCAAAGAAGGATTCTAGAATCCGGATGAATCTAAGGTGTGAATAGTTGGTTTACACTATGAAACAAATGTATATGGTAGATATTGACTGATTTTCTATGAACCACCCATCCATTTGATTTCCTATCCCACTGGGAATTTCAATGAGGATTCCAATAGAAGTCCTTCCGTTTCGTCTGTGACGAATAAATACACAGATGAAATCAAGCATATAGAAGAAAACGAAAGGGTGGAGAATTGAATGAAAGCATGGTTCGAAACAAAGAAATGCAAGAACGAGAGTCAGATGCATTGAGATTGAGAAAAACTCCACGGATAGGAACTAAAAACGAGATCTCGAAGTCGTTCTGCTGGTTCAATCCTAGTATTCCTTCAATACGAAGTTTTGAGTGACTTCAATCATAGAGATCTTAGCAATCGATCCTAAGCATAAGTCAGAATTCATTGGTGGGTTGTATCATTAACCATTCTTGAGTTTGGTGTGAGGCACTTATCATGAATCCATTGATTTCTGCTGCTTCTGTTATTGCTGCTGGATTGGCTGTAGGGCTTGCTTCTATTGGACCCGGAGTTGGTCAAGGTACTGCTGCGGGTCAAGCCGTCGAAGGGATCGCGAGACAACCAGAGGCAGAGGGTAAAATACGAGGTACTTTATTGCTTAGTCTGGCTTTTATGGAAGCTTTAACAATTTATGGATTGGTCGTGGCATTAGCACTTTTATTTGCGAATCCCTTTGTTTAATCTTATCAATTAAAAAGTTTTTTTCTGATTTTCTTGCTGTGAACTTGCCGCTTTCTTCTTTCCCGCTCTTAGTCTAATTGAACCCTTTTTGATTGGTTTTTAGAAAGCGTTGCAGCAACAAAGGAGGGATTGCACAATTGACACGAAAGCTGGGCCAAATTCTAAGAATCCTAAGTCATTTTCTTTTTTCTTATTTGGAACGCCCATTGAATTGAAATAATAATCAAAAATTTCCCAATTCTATATTCTATTAAAATATTCTATTCAAATTACATAATTACATAATACACTCTAGTTACAAATCAATAAGGAAATAAAAAAAAAAAAAAAATCAATCCAAAAAGGGATGAAGTGATACAAAACGAATTCTGTTTGATTTTGTTATAGTCCTATTTATAAGAGGAGATCCTATGAAAAATGTAACCGATTCTTTCGTTTTATTGGGTTACTCGCCAGCCGCCGGGAGTTTCGGGTTAAATACCGATATTTTTGCAACAAATCCAATAAATCTAAGTGTAGTACTTGGTGTATTGATCTTTTTTGGAAAGGGAGTGTGTGCGAGTTGTTTATTTCAAAAATAGGTTGGATCCAACCAACTGCACTTT